AAAACAACAATGCTTTCGAATAAGCATGAGTAATCAAATGAAATAAAGCGGCTCGATAGGAGCCCATACCTAAAGCTAACATCGTATAACCCAATTGAGACATTGTAGAATAAGCTAAACCTCTCTTAATATCTTTTTGAGCAAAAGCTAAAGTAGCTCCTAATAGTACTGTTATTATACCTATCAAAGCTATTAGCTTCATTATGTAAGGTATAACTACGAAAAGAGGAAGAAGTCGAGCTACAAGAAAAATTCCCGCTGCTACCATGGTAGCAGCATGTATTAGAGCCGAAATAGGGGTAGGTCCTTCCATGGCATCCGGTAACCACACATGAAGGGGGAATTGCGCCGATTTAGCAATTGCACCGGAAAATAATAGGAAAGCGCACAAGGTAACAAATAAAAAATGAACCTCATTATCATTATTATAAATCAAGTTATTGAATATTTCAAACAAATCCTGAAATTCGAAACTGCCTGTTATCCAATAAAGACCTAAAATTCCTAATAATAAACCAAAATCGCCTACACGATTAGTTACGAATGCTTTTTGACAAGCATTGGATACAATAGGTCGTGTGAACCAAAAACCTATTAATAGGTAAGAGCACATTCCAACCAATTCCCAAAAGATATAAATTTGGATTAAATTCGAACTGGTAACTAATCCCAGCATTGAAGTATTGAAAAAACTCATATAAACAAAAAATCTCAAATAGCCTTGATCATGAGACATATAACTGTCACTATAAACAAGAACCAAAATTCCAACCGTAGTAATTAATATTAACAAAATAGAAGTAAGTGGGTCAATCAAGTGCCCGAACTCTAAGGAAAAATCATTGTTGATGGTCCAAGACCATACATATTGATAAATGGAACTGCTATTTATTTGCTGAATAAACAGATCGATCGAAAAAACCATAACTATACTTAACAATAAAACACTGGGAAAAGCCCATATACGGTGAAGCTTTTTTGTTGACACCGGAAAAAGTAGCAGTCCCATTCCTATTAACATAGGGACTGGAAGTGTAACGAAAGATATAATCCATAAATATTGATATGTATGTTCCATAAAAAAAATCTTATTATTTTTAATTAAAAAAAATGAATTATTTCTTATTGATGCATTGACTCAAAAAAAAAAAAAAATGAATTAAGTTTAACTTATTTTATAATTGTCTTGACAATTTTTATTTTTAATCACTATAGAAATTAGAACCTTTGATGCCTTCAATCCAATTATAAAAAAGTACCAGGTAGATAAAAATGTGTAAATTTTGACTGATCTAGTTTAGATCATATGTTTGGGCTGAATAATGTATCAAGGTATATACATTAAATTAGATAAGATTTTTCAATTTTAAAGAATTTTAAAGTCCGGGACAGAACTCGAAACTTTTTTGTTATATTATATGTCCATAAATCAATACCTAATGGGGTTGCTAAACCTTAACACAAATTTTCTACCTAACGAAACCCTAAGAATTAATACAATAAAATAGTTTCAGAAATCCCTTGAATGGAATGTTGAAATTGAAAACATGAGGAATGTTGAAATTGAAAAAATGAAAAAAAAAAAAATTCATTTTTTTTTTCATTAATTTTAATGTTTCTAAAAAAATATTACATTGAATTAACTCCTTCAAGCTCGCCGATTGAATAAAAAAAGGTTATTATAATTTTGAGCAAGCCGCCATGGTGAAATCGGTAGACACGCTGCTCTTAGGAAGCAGTGCTAGAGCATCTCGGTTCGAGTCCGAGTGGCGGCATAACATTTTAAAATTATCTATTTTTAAATTATCTAATTATTAAAAGGATAGAATAAATCCTATAATGAATTCAATTCCGTATGTAGAATTATGGATAATTAAAGTATTCCCCCCTTTTTTTTATGATATTTTTGACTTTAGAACATATATTAACTCATATATCTTTTTCGGTCGTTTCAATTGTAATTATAATTCATTTTCTAACCTTATTAGTCAATGAATTCGTGGGACTCTATGATTCGTCAGAAAAAGGCATGTTAACTACTTTTTTCTGCCTAACAGGATTACTAATTACTCGTTGGATTTATTCGGGACATTTACCAATAAGTGATTTATACGAATCATTAATATTTCTTTCATGGATTTTCTCTATTATTCATATGGTTCCATATTTTAAAAAACATAAAAATTATTTAAGCACAATAACCGCACCAAGTACTTTTTTTACCCAAGGCTTTGCTACTTGGGGTCTTTTAACCGACATGCATCAATCTAAAATCTTAGTACCTGCTCTCCAATCCCAGTGGTTAATAATGCACGTAAGTATGATGGTATCGGGCTATGCAGCTCTTTTATGTGGATCATTATTGTCAGCAGCACTTCTAGTAATTACATTTCGAAAAGTCATAAGAATTGTTGGTAAAAACAATAATTTATTAAATGATTCATTTCCCGTTGATGAGATCCAATACATGATGGAAAAAAAAAGTATTTTTAAAAATACTTTTTTTCCTTCTTCTAGGAATTATTACAGGTTTCAATTGATTCAACAATTAGATCATTGGGGTTTTCGTATTCTTAGTATAGGGTTTCTTTTTTTAACCATAGGTATTCTTTCAGGAGCAGTCTGGGCTAATGAAGCATGGGGATCATATTGGAATTGGGACCCAAAAGAAACTTGGGCATTTATTACTTGGACCATATTCGCGATTTATTTCCATACTCGAACAAATAAGAATTTGGAAGGTTTAAATTCTGCAATTGTCGCTTCTATCGGTTTTCTTATAATCTGGATATGCTATTTTGGGGTTAATTTATTAGGAATAGGACTACATAGTTATGGTTCATTTACATTAATATCTAATTGAATTGAAGAAAGAGTTTGACAAATATAACCATAGGACAGCTTAACATATATATAAGAAGCTTCAGGGAAGTCGTTGAGAACCTTTTGAATCACTCCATTACTTGAGTGATTCAAAAGGTTCTCGCAAATGCTAAACATATCTGATTACAATTCCGTTTTTTTTTTATTATTTTATAATAACTAATAACTACCTATAAAATTATAATAATTACCTATAAAAAAAAATTAGCTATAAAAATAATTAATAATTACCTCGAAAAAAAAATTAGCTATAAAAATAATTAGATAGAATAGCTTCGACCTTGTCAACTGATAATGAGAAAACGAAATCCGGATAAATACCAATACTGATTACAGGCAGAAGGATAGCAATGGAAACAAATAATTCTCGTGGTCCAGAATCAAAAAAATAAGAATTTGTGGCATTAAACAGCTTGTATCCATAGAACATCTGGCGTAACATAGATAATAAATAAATAGGAGTCAATATCGTTCCAACTGCCGTTACAAAAGTAATTAGTATTTTTGGCATTAAAAAATATTTTTTGGCGGTAATTATTCCAAAAAATACTACCAATTCCGCAAAAAAACCGCTCATGCCCGGTAATGCAAGAGAAGCTAATGATAAGATACTGAACATCATGAATATTTTTGGCATTAGGGTAGCCATTCCGCCCATTTCGTCAAGATAAACAAGGCGTATTCTATCATAACTTGTTCCTGACAAGAAAAAAAGCGCAGCGCCGATAAATCCATGAGATATTATTTGTAAAATGGCCCCGTTGAGTCCCATATCACTTATAGAGCAAATTCCTATAATTGTAAAACCCATATGAGATACAGAAGAATAGGCTATTCTTTTTTTTAAATTTTTTTGACCAGAAGATGTTGAAGCTGCATAGATTATTTGTATTGCGCCTACTATTATCAACCAAGAAGAAAATATAGAATGGGCGTGGGATAATAATTCCATATTTATTCGAACCAATCCATATGCTCCCATTTTTAATAAGATCCCAGCTAAAAGCATACAAGTACTGTAATGTGCTTCTCCATGGGTGTCTGGTAACCATGTATGTAAGGGTATAATCGGTGATTTGACAGCAAAAGCAATAAGAAATCCAATATAGAATAGTATTTCCAAGGTCACAGGATATGATTGATTAGCTGATGTTTCAAAATTGAATGTTGGTTCATTGGAAGCATAGAAAGCGATACCTAAGGCCCCCATTAATAAAAAAACAGAACTTCCTGCAGTATACAAAATAAATTTTGTAGCTGAATACAGACGTTGCTTTCCCCCCCACATGGCTAGAAGTAGATAAACAGGAATTAATTCTAACTCCCACATAATGAAAAAAAGTAAAAGATTTTGAGAAGAAAATAATCCTATTTGACCACTATACATTGCTAACATCAAAAAATGAAATAATCGGGAATCCCGAGTAATTGGCCGAGCCGCTAAAGTAGCTAAAGTGGTGATAAATCCGGTCAGTAAAATAGGTCCTAGAGAAAGTCCATCTATTCCTAATCTCCAGTAAAAATCAAAAAAATTAATCCATTTATAAGACTCCGTCAATTGGATTAAGGGATCGTCCAATTGGAAATAATAAGAGAATGCATAGGTCATTAAAAGGAGTTCTAGTACACATATAAATATAGTATACCACCTAATTACCTTATTTCCTCTATGAGGGAAAACGAAAATCAAGAAACCCGCGGATATTGGTAAACCTACAAATATTGTTAACCAAGGAAAAGAATTCGTGGTAAAGACAAGATACACTTGGACAAGAAAAACCCGTACTCGAAAAAAAAATAATAAAAAAAAAAAATAGATTAGGTTTTCGAGTACGGGTTTTTGTCGGTAAACAAAAAATCAAATGTATTCAAGTGGTTTTTTCTGGAAAGTATTAATAAGCTAGACCCATGCTTCGAGTTGTTTCATGCCATAGATAAACTCGAACACTCAAGAAATCTGTTGGACAGGCGGATTCGCATCTCTTACAGCCAACACAGTCTTCTGTTCTTGGAGCAGAAGCAATTTGCTTAGCTTTACACCCGTCCCAAGGTATCATTTCTAATACATCCGTGGGGCAGGCCCGGACACATTGAGTACACCCTATACATGTATCATAGATTTTTACTGAATGTGACATTGGATCTATAATTTTTTTTTTTTTTTACGTCATAAATTTTCGATCTAGTAAATTTTTAAATGAATCATATATTTAGACACCAGATGAATCAATGATTTATCATAATTTGTCTATTCAATTTCGGATCGACTCATGAGATAGAACCAAGATACTTTAATTTCTTACGTTTTCGTAAACATTATCAGATACGCTATGTATTATAGATGTCAATTCAAATTAATGAATCTAAATATTTTATATGATTAATACTACTTATTCAACAAATTCAATTGATTGATACGGATTGATTTTCTATTACGATAAATTAACGAAACTATAGCCGGCCCGATAGCTGCTTCAGCGGCTGCGATAGATATAACAAAAATTGATAAAATATTTCCTTTTAATTGTCGACTATCAAAAAAATCACAAAATGTTACGAAATTTAGATTGACGGCATTCAATATAAGTTCAAGACACATAAGGGCTCTAACCATATTTCGACTCGTGATCAATCCATAGATACCGATAGAAAATAAATAAGCACTCAAACCAAGCACATATTCGAGCATCATCGCCCAACTCCTTATCGATTTCGATTTATTTCAATATGAACAATGAACAACAATTTAACATCAACAGATTAGATTGACTAGAATAAGAATATCACAAGGACAAAACAAAAAAAAATAGATTGGAATATAGATCGAATAAAAGAATTTATATATGAATAATCTTAAAATAAATGTGATAACATAGAATAAAGTCTGATTTGGATTGCGATTGCCAATTTAAAAGATTTATTACTGACGAGCCGTGGCAATCGCACCTATCAAAGCAACTAAAAGAATTATTGAAATAAATTCAAATGGAAGAAAAAAATCTGTTGATAAATGAATTCCAATTTGTTGACCATTACTTACCAAATCTTGCTCTATAATCTGGTTTGCTCTTGTAGTCCAAATAATCCCATACCATGTTGTATTTGAAATAATAGTAATTAGTAAAACAAAAAGACTTGTACAAATTAGAGAAGTAAGACCATTCCCAACAGTCCAAAGATTGAAATCTTTGTAATATTCTGAACCATTCATGAACATCACAGCAAATAAAATTAAAACATTTATAGCTCCCACATAAATAAGGAGCTGCGCCGCAGCTACAAAATGAGAGTTTGATAAAATATAGAATAAGGATATACAAACAAGAACCAATCCTAATGAAAAGGCAGAAAAAATTGGATTGGTAAGTAATACCACTCCTAGACCTCCTAATATAAGACCTAATCCTAGAAAGACTAAAAGAAAATCATGTATTGGTCCAGGTAAATTCATTGTACGTAAAATAAAAGATAAAAAAATCAAATTCTTTTTTTTTTCATGACTTTATTGACCCGACCAGGAAAAACTTATTTAGAATGGGTTCCTAATTGAATTAAATCCTAAAAGATTTAAATTACTGTAGTACCGCTATCGGACTAATCTCATTCTTTCTCGAAAAAATTAAAATTGACACTTTAATTTTTATTTCGAAATAGAAATAATTATGGATAGAATTATGACTATATTAATTGATTTTCAATCCAAATTAAGCTGCGCTGCAATTCTTACCAATCAATCAAATCCAATCGCTAGTTGGGATTTGTAGCTTTTGTAGTTATTGACCAAACAAAATGAAAAAAAAAAATATTTCAGACTTTTAGATCAAACCTAGATCTTTGTTTAATGATTAAAAATGACTCTTCAATCAATCTTTAATCAAAGGGGGTTTGCCCATTTTGATTAAAGATTGAGGTGAATTCGAAATTGTTCGAATTGTATAATCGTCAATTACTGACATTGGTAAACGACCTAAAGCAATTTGGTTATAATTCAATTCGTGACGATTATAGGTAGAAAGTTCATATTCTTCAGTCATTGATAAACAATTAGTTGGACAATACTCAACACAGTTGCCACAAAATATACAGATTCCGAAATCAATACTGTAATTAAGCAATCGTTTCTTTCGAATATTAGTTTCCAATTCCCAATCAACAACAGGTAAATCTATAGGACATACACGAACACATACTTCACAAGCAATGCATTTATCAAATTCAAAATGGATTCGACCGCGGAAACGCTCCGATGTGATTAATTTTTCATAAGGATATTGAATAGTTACAGGTAAACGATTTACGTGGGATAAGGTAGTCATGAAACTTTGACCAATGTACCTTGCAGCCCGTATGGTTTGTTGACCATAATTCATGAACCCAGTTACCATAGGGAACATATCGTGAATCTCTATGAATAATTTTATATTTGTTTCTTTATCTTGTTTGAGACAAACTATAAATATAGAAAAGAATTACTTTATAGTGAAAAGAGTTGGGAAGAGGTTGTTAATAATAGATTGCCAAGAGAAATAGGTAAAAGAAATTTCCATCCAAGATTTAATAGTTGGTCCATTCTTAGTCTAGGTAAAGTCCATCTTGTTGTGATAGGAATGAACAAGAACAAATAAGTTTTAACCAATGTAATAAGAATACCCATTGTTGTTCCAAAGACTCTACCTACTTTATTTATTTCAAAATCAAAAAACTCCGGAACGGATATGTACGGAATAGAGATATTCCAACCGCCCAAGTAAAGAACTGCTACAAATAATGAAGAGACTAATAAGTTTAGATAGGAAGCAACATAAAATAAACCAAATTTGATACCCGAATATTCGGTTTGATAACCTGCTACTAATTCTTCTTCTGCTTCTGGTAAATCAAAAGGTAATCTCTCACATTCTGCTAGGGAAGAAATGAAAAAAATGATAAATCCTATAGGTTGACGCCACAAATTCCATCCCCCCAAACCATATTTTGATTGTGCCTCAACTATATCAACTGTACTTGAACTGTTAGATAATCATAGTCGGTGATGACATCACTGTTCCCATCGCTATTACAGAACCATACATGAGATTTTCACCTCATATGGCTCCTCGAAGGCCATAAATAAATCTAAGGGCCAGATCATATTATTTATCTCGATATATTTGTAAGATAAATAGGATCCAAATCTATCGGATGCCCCCCCAATTCCAAAATTTGACCAATGTAATTCTGTCTGTTATAATACTAAAATAAAGTACTTCTGAATTGATCTCATCTTTTAAGAATTTCAATTTTTCTTTCTTGAGCAATAACTTAAATCTTTCAATAAAATACTTCTTGTAGAAATACCAATAAATATTTTAACCTATGATTTTCGATTACGAAAAATAATTAGACAGTCCATTATTTCATGAATTATGACACGAATTCGATTTCTATGAATATTGATATAGGAAAGAAAGAAGAAAAAGGATCTCTTTTTTTTCTTTTTCTATTGTAATTCTATTCTTTTTTTTTTGTTCCTATTCTTCCTTCTGAAAAAAAAAGGTAAAGGATTAGTTCGTTCCTGATAGTCATTTGTTTAATTGGTGGATAGGAGCGTACTCTGGATCGGAATCATGGGGAGTACTGCCTGATCATTTCTACTAATTTAAAGCCCCAATTAATATTCTTTTATTTTGGATAATTCTATTACTAATCTTTTATGTATCTTGGTGTTCCTAACCATCCACTCATTTTTATTTTTACTCAACTGCTCGGTAGCATTACAGTAATATATATATATATAAATGATAGTAAAATGCTCGGTAGCATTACAGTAATATATATATATATAAATGATAGTAAAAACTCACTAAGGTTGATTCTTTGAGCCCGCTTTCAAGCCAGGATGACTAATCAACCAATTTTGGGACAAATGATCTCATCTTCTTATGTTTATTTCTGCTTTACTGTTGTACATAAGAAATGAGTCTCGATTTTTTTTACTGCAAATTTAGAAGCTGTTTTCTTTCACTCATATAACTATCTAATTTAGTTCATCAATTCAAATGATGAATAAAAAAATAAAGATATATATTCAATTAATTTCACCTTCTTCCTAATAAAGAAAAAGGGAATAGGGAAAAATTTATGTTTCAACGAATCGCACGTAGAGATATGGATAATACACAGAGAGTTAATGGTATTTCATAACTAATCGATTGAGCGGCAGCTCGTAGACCACCTAAAAAGGAATATTTATTATTTGATCCATATCCTGACATAAGAAGTCCAATGGGAGCAATACTTGAAATGGCAATCCATAAAAAGACGCCGATATTTAGATCCGCTAAAACAAAGTGATAGCCAAAAGGAATTACTGAATAGCTTAATAGAGTTGATATGACTGCTATGGATGGTCCGATACTGAATAAACGAGTATCTCCTCTAGATGGAAAAAGATTTTCTTTGAAAAGTAGTTTTGTTCCATCCGCTAGAGCTTGAAGAACTCCAAAAGGACCGGCATATTCAGGTCCAATACGTTGTTGTATCCCTGCAGAAATTTCTCTTTCTAACCACACAATTACTAGTATGCCTATCGTGATTCCCAATACAAGAGTCAAAATAGGGACAAGCATCCATATAATTCCATAGACCTCGTTTAAGGATTTCAATCTGGAAAAAGAATTGATAGCTTGTACTGTTGTTGTATCAATTATCATTTCAACGATCAACTTCCCCCATAATAATATCTATGCTACCTAGTATTGTCATAATATCAGCCAATTTCATTCTTTTAATTAATTGAGGAAGAATTTGCAAATTGATAAAACCCGGCGGGCGAATTTTCCATCTCCAAGGAAAACTACTTTGATCCCCTATTAGAAAAATTCCCAACTCTCCCTTTGGTGCTTCAACTCGAACATAAAGTTCTTGTTTCGGCAATTCAAAGGCGGGAGAAGTTTTTTTACTAATAAATCGATATTCAAAATCATTCCATTCTCGATTCCTTTCTCTATCAAAACTTCGAGTTTCTAAATTTTCATAAGGCCCCCCTGGAATCCCTTCCAAAGCCTGTTGAATAATTTTTACGGATTCCGTCATTTCACCAATTCGGACTAAATAACGAGCTAACGAATCCCCTTCTTTTTGCCACTGGACTCCCCAATCAAATTCGTCATAACACTCATAATGATCAACTTTACGAAGATCCCATCGTACTCCGGAAGCTCGTAGCATTGGTCCTGATAAACCCCAATTTATTGCTTCCTCTGCACTAACAATACCTATTCCTTCAACGCGTTCTAAAAAAATAGGATTTCGCGTAATAAGTTTTTGATATTCAGCAACTCCTGTTAAAAAATAATCGCAGAAATCCAAACATTTATCTAGCCAGCCATGAGGTAGATCAGCTGCTACTCCTCCGATACGAAAATAATTATGCATCATTCTCATACCAGTGGCAGCTTCGAATAAATCATATATTAACTCTCTTTCTCTAAAAATATAGAAGAAAGGGGTCTGCCCACCAATATCTGCCATAAAAGGGCCAAGCCATAAGAGATGAGAAGCTATACGACTCAACTCCAACATAATTACTCTGATATAGCTAGCTCTTTTAGGTACTTGAATATTTCCCAACTGTTCCGGTCCATTTATTGTTATCGCTTCTGTAAACATAGTAGCTAAATAATCCCAACGTGTTACATAAGGCAAATATTGTATAATTGTTCGGTTTTCCGCAATTTTTTCCATCCCTCTGTGTAAATAACCTAATATTGGTTCGCAGTCAATAACATCTTCACCGTCTAGACTAAGGATGAGTCGAAGAACGCCATGCATTGATGGGTGGTGGGGACCCATATTGACTATCATAAAGTCCTTTCTTGTAGCTGGTACATTCATAGGGGGTTCCTCGATTTATTTTTCCATGAATTACTGAAAACGAAAAGAAGTTCATCAAAATTCAAGTTTAAGATCTAATAAATCAAATAATAAAAAAAAAAGACTCTTCAAATTAACGAGTTTTTGATTCCCGAATGTTCAACTGGCTAATTAATTCTTTATAACGTACTCCATTTTTCTTTGCCAAATAAGACAGTAGTCGTTGGCGTTTTCCTAGAATTTTCCGTAAACCTCTTTGAGATAAATAGTCTTTTCTATGTAATTCCAAATGTGAAGTAAGTCTTCGTATCTTATTAGTAAAACTTACTATTTGAAATTCAACGGATCCCTTGTTTTCTTTTTTGTCTTCTTGTGAAATAATTGAAATGAATGCACTTTTTACCATAAAATGAAATCCCCCTCCTCCCGCCTTTTTAAGATAGTTTTATTGATCAGTAATAATAAATAATGGAATATTAAATAAGAATGTCAGTTTGTTTGAATTTGGTATACACAATAATCTTCAATTCGTTAGGAATTCCTAATTTTGTCAACATTAATCAATCCAATTTTTTTTTTATTCGGCTAGAAATACATAAAGAATGGTATATTTCTTCCCTTACAAAAGAAAAAAAAATTATATCTATATCTAAAAATTTAAAACGAAAAATTGGATTGATTAATTTTTAGATCAAATTGATACATGATTGAATTCCATGTATCAGAATGGAATATGGGATGTAAAACAATGTATATGGACCTCTCCTTGTTTTCATATATTTCATATACTAGATTAGATATGCTATGGGATATATATGACAAATGGACCTTTACCGAATTTTTAATCGTGGACATATATGTATCCTTATCATACTAAACCGACTAGCATTATTGGTATCAAACCAATAGCGATTTATACAAGCTAAATCTTCTAATCGATAATTGGGCCAAAGAAAAAGTTTTAATTTAATTAGTTTATTTTTATCTCTATCAAAATGTTTGCTTTTATCTATAATGTGAGCGTGGTTTTTTATGTTATTATTATTGATAATTTCTGTATTTATATCATTTCCATTTTTTGAATTGAAAGAAATTAGAATTCTCAATTCTCTACGATGTTTAGAGGATAAAAGATTTTCGGGAACAAGTAAATCATAATTATTTTTGTCTTTATTTCTAGTTAAACTTTGATTTATTACAATAGATTCGGTAAAATTCTTTTTATCAATATAGTTTTTTTTTCTGTATCTTTGATTAATTTGTTGTTTTCTCTTATGAACCAATAAAATATTTATGGTTTGATACATAATAAATTTTCCATCATTTTTTACCGACAGACGGGTTGATTCGATAATCAATATTCCCTTTTTCATCAATTCTGTAAGAGTTAAATCTTTCTGAATCATTAGAATATCTAGACTCAGTTCTCCCCTTTGAATAGAGGATATAATAATTTCTCGTGGATTTGTCAATCTAAGCAGGAGACAATATATTTTTATATTATTGATTATTTTTTGATTTAAAGAATCATCCCATCTTAATTGAAAGCATAAATACCTTTTTAGCAAGAAATCAAGTTCTGCTTCCGTATTACTTTTGTATTGCTTTTTCTTTCTACGCTCTTTCCTGTCTGATCTTACATAATCTTCTTCAACATCTTTTTCTTGGTTTACTAGAACTGATTCAAGATCTACTTGATCCTCAGACTCTTTTTCTTCATGATTTTGATTCTTTAATTGAATGGATTTTGTTTCATTCGATGATATAGATATAAAAGGATCGTTATTTTTCTTTTTGTTGATTTTTTTATTTTCACTAACATTTTTAGTTCCATTAAAATTTAAAAAAAGTAATTTGATTGGTATCACCCATGATTTTATCTTATATGCGTTGCAAAGTATCACAAATTTTGGAAAGAACCAAAATTCTAAATTTGATGTGGGACGATCTAGTATTTCTTCATTCATTCCCATCCAATCAAAAAGGTTTTTTTTTTGTTTGGTTCCGGTATCGATCCAGGATTCAATATCGACTTTCTTTCTAAGACCAAAATGGAGAATTCTCCAATCCAAATATTTTCTATGCGAGCTTTTTTCCGTATCGATAATATCATCTTCTGCTAGATGCTTATTGACAGGGATACCTCCCGACATATCAAATAATTTCCTTTTATCTATTTTGTAATTATAAAAAAGTTCTTGCTTATTATTTAATTGGAATGGTAATTCATAAATAGATGAGTCTTTTTTATCTTCATAATTAATGGATTTATATAATAAAATATTATATCTATAGTATTTTTTAAAATTATCTTTTTGGTTCGATAATGAATCTACTTCAAAATTATTTTGTTTTTCATACTGAATTAATTGGTCTTTGTCATATAAATTCCATTTATTTAAATCTTTATTTTGAATCATATGCTGTTGATTCATTCTATTTCGCCATTTTTGCGATATTAAGCTAGACCATCTGATCTGAGATAAATCGTATTTATATTGATAATTACTTCTTACCCAGTTTTTCCATTCATTCATTACAGAATTTCTAAAATTTGTATCTTTTAATTTGAACTGAAATCTTCCTTGGACTCCAAAATAATCTTTTATTTCATTCTTAAGAAAAAGAGATGCTCCATGATATTGAAGGACAGATCTTAACTTATATAGGTTAATAACTTGGACTTGTGATAATTTGTAAAATACATATGCTTGTGACAAGGAGGTTATGTTATAAAAAATCTTCGAGTTCTTATTAAAATTACTATAATTTAATGCCTTTTTTATAATCGAGATAAAGTGAATTAGTGTATTTTGATTTGTTTTATCAATTCTTTTGTGATTTTCTTTTTTATTATACATATAAATGTATTTATTAATCATTTTTCTTGGTGATTCAAGAAAAAACTGTACATTGATCCTCGGAATATTAATGATAGCTAGAAGGATATCTATATATATCTTTTCAATCAAAATTTTGATAAAAAAATATGATTTACGGACTAATTGAGCATTGTTTCTTTTTAATATCTGTAAAATATTTTTTGATGATTTTAATTTTAATCTTTTAGCATTATAACTTAGTTTGTTAGGACTAATATTTCTTTCTGAGATTAGAAATCGTTTTTTCTTTTCTTTTGTAATTTTTTCTATTTGATTTCTTATTGTCTTTGTTCTGGCATTCAGATCTTTCATTTTTTTTTCTGTCAGTGAATAGTTTATCCAATCCATAGATCGAATTGAAGTGGAAAATTTATGAATAGTCCGATTATTGATTGGTGAATTTTTTTCGTTTTTAGTTTCATTTAATTCATATACTTCTCTAAATCCAAATAATAGAATTGGATTTCTTTTTGATTTTGAAAATTTATTTATTATTTCTTTTAGAAATAGAATACCTTTGATGAACCAGTTTTTTGTTTCTTTCGGTAAATGTAGAAATAGTTTTCTTTTTTCTTTTAAAATTGTTAGAGTTAGAAAACCATTTTTTTTCAACTTTCTAATTTTTTTTTTTAGTTTTTTAAAAATAGGTTCAAAAAGTGAAAGCTCTTTTCGGGGAGAACCAAAAGGAAGTTCAGCTTCCATTCCCCAAACTGTTAAAAAACAAAAATCATTTTTTTGTCTTTTCTTTTTTATTGGATCTTTAGAAAGGAATTTAAACTTAGATCTGTGCCAAGGTTGTAGTCGAAAAGGAAATAGGATCTTTATTTGAATACCGTCTGTTAACCAGTTTTTCGGAAATTCTGTTTCTGATAATTGAACTCCATTATAGGTGCATTTAACATGCATTTCTCTATTCCAATCCTTTAAATCCTCGGACCATTCAGGAATTTGAAATAATAGCATACGAATGATATTTTTAGCTATTATTAATGAAGGCAATAGAATATATTTTCGAAGAATCGATTGAATTACTAAAACACAACCTCTTATTGCTTGAGCAAAAATAATGCTATCCCAGGTTTCGGCTATTTCTATACGGACTTTTTCTTCTCTTTTGTCTTCTTCTCGTCTGTTTTTGATCTCTTCTTTTTCTTTTTTGTCACTTTCTTTTGTTTTTTCTTCTGTATAAGTAGAATCTGAAATTGTGAATTCTGCGTTTTTACACATCCAATTTATAAACATTATTTTCATCAGCTCAGAAGTATCAAAAGCAAAAAAAAGAAATTTGTCTATTCTGTCTAAAAAAAGGGGAGAATGCAAATTTGCTTGAAACAGTTTCAAAATAGCTATTTTGCGCCTTTGTGTTCGCATGGAGCCCTTT